AGGGGATTGTATGGCAGGAAGACTATTCCACTTCTAGATAGAATGCTCTAACAAGACTGAATGAAAGTAGCACTAAGTATAGAGTGAAGCTGGCAGAGAACTCACCTGAACCTCCAAAAAAGAGTGCTTTCACTTAAATGTTCTTTTCCCCGGCTCTATCAAGCCAGTCAAAAAGTCTCTATACAACAAGTCCTTCCATTCCTTGCCCGCTCACAGGCGGGCTGGGAACTGGCTAAAACTCCCCTCAACGGTCCTCCATCGAAAGGCAACAGGTAATAATAGGGCTATACGCTTTGACAGGACAGGATATCCTATTCCTATACATGAATTAGAGGTACTACTAAATCAATGCCATTTCATTGCTCCTATTGGAGACTAAAGGATAGACTCTATTAGAAATCATTCACACAGGAAGGCCAAACTGCTACTAGAAAGATTATTAGGACACTGACCTTCCCGACGGGGCTTTCATAAGGGACAGTCCTTTTTTTTTAAGAAATGAAACTTATAACATGCCTGGTATCCATACTTTAGGCACTCTACATCCTATAAGCCTTCTTCTAGAACCCGAAACCAAAGAGATCTCTTTTTACCTGCTTGCCTACTTCCTTTTGAAGGGACTTTTGGAGGGAAACTTTACCGGATTGCCTTGCCCATTCATTTTGAATAGGCCTTCCTGCGATCAGAATGGAAAGGTCGTGTCCTGCTATGAATGCCAGAGGGAAAGAAAGTGAAAGAATAAAGGAAAGGTTATATTACTAAATTACTTCAATAGGTCCTGAAGTTTTAGGAAAGGTCAGTTTCAGTTCCACGTACCAGAGACCCTTTTCTGCTGGATTGCCCGGAAAGAAAGCATATTCCCTTAAGTTATAGAATGATCTTTTTTACTTTTTCAAAGAAAAGGGGACTGGCTATATTTGAGACTGCTAGACTTTCTTACACAAGGGCTTACCTTTTTTCTTCAACTGGAGGTTTACAAAGGAATTTCAAGGAATGAAACTACATGGGCTTGCCTTACTATAGGACTAAAATTAGATGGCGTGAAACTGCCCGGGGCAAAGGAATACTAATATAAAAAGTACAGGAAGAAGGGTTTACCCAACCTCAGTTGCTACTGATAGGGAAGGTAAAAGGACAGCAACTCCAATTGGATTGAAGGAAACTAGCCTTTCAAGATCGAATTCTACTGCTTATTCATCCTATTTTTAGATTTTGAAACAAAGCAGCTAGATTTTCTTCTTCTGCTAGACTTGAGAATTAGGGAAAGAAGAAGATTTGCTCTCTTACGAACAAAACTCCTTATGGAACAGAACAATATCTAATTGAATTAGATTAGCCCCACCAGGGAAAGACAAGATTGGAAATGGCCCTTCTGGGCCGGGAGGAGCAGGGACTAGGTGAAAACCTACTGGCACCCATGGAACTCAAAATGTATTCAGGGGAGCTCGCATGCCCAAAAAGAACTGTAACTTACTGCTATCGAAAAGGGACCGTATTCGATCGTATGGACTTAGCGTCTGGACCTATGCCCCCTCCTAGGGAGAAAACAAACCTATTTCCTACTATCCTATTCCCGCCTGGAAAAGTCAAACTGCTCTTTCAAACTGGCTTGCAGGAACCAGAGTCACTGGTTGGAAATAACCAGGAACTGAGGCTATCTATTTTTAGAAAAGGAATCCAACCCCAACTGTAACCGCATGAAAGGGAGCAGGCCTGGAAATGTATGAAATCTTCTAGCTTGCCCCAGACCAGATCCTTTTTCCTAACTTTATGTCTATTCCGTCGCTTGCTTTCTCACTCTCACTCTTGTTTTCTTAGTCACTGGATGGATGTCAGATAACGCGATTTACTGATCGAATTGATAACTAAGAACTTGCTTTTTAACTCATCTAATGCTTTCAAACGAGCTGGGCAGGGAAGCAGGAACGAAACTCGACACTGTTGTACGTACATGACAGATGAAATGAAAGAAAAACATAAAATGCAACTCAAACGGAACGAACTCCCATGGCTGCAATTGGATCAATAGGAACTACCACTCCAACAGGCTCGCACGCAGAGGCCTAAGCAATGCTATATTCTATCTATATACTAAGACAGGAGCTTATGCATTTTTTGGAAATGGATATTTCAAAATCTGAACTTTCTATCTTACTAGATAGTAGTAGTTTTCTTTGCCTTCACTGAACTTAGGTTCATACAATACAGGTGCCGTAGCAGTTTTCCAACAAATATCCAATGATACATATTATAGGGCCTTTCAAAAGGGACGAAGTGGCTGGACTGAAAAGCCGGGACTTTGTATAGGCTTGCGCAATTGGCTGGATAGAGAATCTAAGCACTTAGAACTGAATACTAGATAATGAATCTCTTAGGACAGCAATTTAAACTCCCCAAAAAACCCCAAGGACTGGTATGAAGACTGGATTGAATCCCGCTAGTGGGTAAAATGGGGCTCGGGGGACAATGACTGCAGTTTAGTCCAATATAGAGTGCTGAACCAGAGAAGCGCTTGCTCACTGACTTCCTACCTTTCCCAAGATGCCTAAAGGCCTGCTGTAAAGGTGACTTGTACTGGCTCACATTGAGTCTTACGTGTAACCAGCCCTTGCTTGCTTTACGCCACTAGGCTTCGCTTCCACTTCTTACAAAAGGAATTCAAAATGGAAGGAAACAAACTCCCATTCGCTGGCAAGAAACTTCCAATAAAGGACCTTATTCGCTCCGCCTGGAAAGGGAAAAAAAGCAGTAGCAATTTCCAATAGAGAAGCAAGTAAACTGGTTGAAATTGAACTGGATCTAAAAGAAATCCCGGAAAGCCAAGGGAAAACCCCAGATAAAGCAACTGCCACTACATCTAAGCTTGATCTCATTGCCTGGCCTGCTACGGCCGATTCAACCTAAACCTCTTCTGGCAAGAAAGGGAATATAAAAAGAAAATAGAATATGCTAGACTATAGTTATGCTATAAAAAGCTGGAAAGGAAAATATCCTTAGACACTCTATTTCTAGTCAAGGGTATGCCCGGATTACTGTGAGCCGCTCGTTTTTATCGCCATGTAAATGATTATAGGGCCCGGGATCGAAATACAAGGAAACTTCCATCTTTCGAAGTGAAATGTCCTGAAAACTATTATCCTATTGATCCTATTCGTTCGACTGGAAAGTCTGTTTCAAAACCAAATAAGTAAAAAGAGATTAGCTCATCTAAGATGCATATACCTTTCGTTTACATGTACTTGAAAAGATAAAAAAATACATCTATACTTCCTATTTAGGAACTGAACTCCTGGAGGAAGGTAAGCAGTAGGACTAGGAGTAGGAGGCACCGAATCAGTGCTCTCACCTACGGAGAAGTTGTCTTGCTTTATTCAGAGCAGGAAAACGAGACCAGCAGTTCTGAAGAAGTCAATAGCATAGAACTAAAGGGTGGTCGTAGATCAGCTCTTTCTTAGCGACAAGATGCCCAATCTGTCATAGCCAACTCCTTGATTACCTTTCACACAGAGGATGGAAACCCTGGAAGTCAATGAGGAATGATTGAACTTCTGCTAGAAAGCAGCTATCGAGAAAAAAAAAAAAAAAAACGAAAAGTCATCGATTCGTTATCGAGTCGATACTGTCTCTTAGGGGATGTGTTGTATAAACGAGGATTCGATGGAGTTATGCTCAGATGTGTCACCGCAGAATAAAGACAGTACATTATCCAAGAGGCACATAGCAGTGTATGTGGAGGACACGTGAACAGTCAGATGCTAGCAAAGAAGATCAACCGACAAGACATCCAAAGGACGAGTCTGATCGAATGTCCCATCCGTCGGTAATCTGCCTTCTCAAATGCAAACAACACTCTACAGAGGGCTTGTTAAGGGGAATCACGAGTCATCGTGCTTTCATCAAAGAGTAGCTGCAAATCGCAAGTCGCAGCATACGAGATATATGATGACTCAAACCCAATCGATCGGGGAAAGGAAGAAAAGCAATTGAAGGGTTTTCTTCTCTATACAGCTTTCTTCGTGGGAAGGCGGGTCATATCCCCCAAGGGCAGTCGCAGCTTCATCAGGCAGGAGGTCTCCTCTCTTTTGGCTGGACGATGAGTTGACTATCGGGATCTAGGATTCGCTGGGTGCCTGCCCCTCGACAAATGAGATGAGGGCTAATACACTTTCATTTTGCTTCGGTTGGCGTCTCAGTTTTACCGGACTTCGATCTGATAATGGCACCCCCTTTCTGATTCTGAGGGGTTCGATGCCTTAGGGAAAGAAAGGTTGCAGGCTAACAAAGACAGTGAGGCTTCCAAGCATCTCGCTAACTATCGAACCTACAGGCCCCTCGCTACGTCCTCGAGGAGTAGTCCGTCCTCCTTTGAGGAGGTGCACTCCCTACGTCCTTTCGATCTCCGCTTCTTGCTTCCATAGGCCCCTATTGACTAAGGAATAGAAGTTCGTCTTGCTTTCCCTGGTCGAAAATGGAAATTTATCCTCCTTTTTTGTTGATATGAGACCCTTAACTTCTCCCGATAGACGGCACTTCGGGAGCCCTCATTCATTGTGGATGCTAGGAGGTGTGAACGGTTGAAAAAGCCGACCTGTGTACACAGCCTGAACCAGAACTCGATCCTTGGATTGTTGATCTGACACACAACGAGGCTGCTACTAAACCCACGTGTCTGCCTTCCTTGCGTTGCGTGCTTCGGAACGGATGGCCAAAAAACTTGCTAGACACCGACATGGGCCGTCTACAGAACGTGTCTCCACACCAGACGGGCAGTCCCTCCCGTCCCGCCTCTCACTTTGCGAAACGGGGAATTGATCTAACCGAAGGGACGAGTTCACCTCAGCCTGTGTTTTGGTCGAGGCTTTGTAGCGTGGTTTGGAAAAAGAGGATATAGCCAACATTCAGCTACAACTAAGGGATGCCACTAGTGACGTAAGGCAGCTCATAAGCGACGTCGAGTAAGAAGGCACCTATTAAAGCAGCTAAGACGGACAGCTATTCCTAGTCAAGGAAGACAGACAAGAGAGGTATTTCTCAGCTAAAAGCCGGAAAGCCAGGCTAATAGCAAAGCAGAAAGCAGTGGGAGGGGAGTCCGAGGTATTTAATGGGGAGGCAGCCTGATTCGATACCAAGTCTCTGACAGATAGAGGCTTGACAAGTGCAGGCCCGGTGAAAGTCAAGCTTACTCTTTTTTTCTTGGCTGATAGAGAGGCCAGATAGAGCTTCGAACTCTTGGAAAACTTGAAGGATGGCAGCCAGGGACTGAGGATCACCTTTAGAGAAAACCAGGAGGTCGTCAGCAAAAATGAAATGTTCCATTTTGATACTGACACCATCTTTCATACTCCTGAATGCACCCTTGATCATCGCCTTTTCCAGAAGAACAGTAAAGGCCTCCATAATAATAGCGAAAAGATATGGGGCCAGGGGATCTCCCTGTCGCAGCCCTCTTTGAGATTGGAAGAATCCGACGGGGGACCCGTTGACAAGGATGGAAACCATGGGGTCACCGATGCAGGCCTTAATCCACAAGATCCAGGTTTCAATAAACCCAAGAAATAGCAAGGCGTGAAAGATAAATTGCCGGTTTACGCTGTCGTAGGCTTTCTGAAGATCTACTTTGAGGCAGGCCTTGGCAGCACCAGAAGAAAGATGAAAGTTCCGAACCAGCTCATTGGCAATAATCATGTTGTCAGTGATTCTTCGGCCCTTAATGAAGGCTGATTGGCTTCCTGAGATGATATCAGGGATGACAACCTGCAAGCGCAGAGTGAGGATTTTAGATAGAAATGATTTGGAAAATAAAGTGACAAAGAAAAAAGGGTCAAAAATGTTCCAATCCTATCAGCAGTCTCAGTCTTGGGGATGAGACTAATGATAGTATGAAACTCCTCCTGTCTCAGGATTCCGGATCGAAAGAAGTTTCGGATGGCGGCCCACACATCAAACTTAATGACATCCCAACACGTCTGGAAGAAGGCAGCGGGGAATCCATCAGGCCCGGGGCCTTATCAAAATTATATCATAGCTTCTTTCACAACGCTCTCCACCTCCTAAAAAGAGACCTTTCGTCTGAGCCAAGAGCTAGCCTCGGGAGTCAGTATTTTCTTGAAGAAAAAAGGTGATTCAGAGGAATTGGTCTCAGGGTCAGTCCCCAACAACCGAAAGAAGAATGTCTCTGTGATTTTTTTAATATAAAAAAGATGATGTGTGGTATCCCCCGTCTCTAAGAGAGCGGATAGTATGATGGGCTCTCCTAGCATGAATGGAGGCGTAGAAAAACCGTTTGTTGCTGTCACCAAGATGGAGCCATTGGACTCGACCGGGCAAAATCTTCCTCCTGGGCGAGGACCTCAGAGAATCTCTATTTCAGCTCTCTTTTTCTTCATCAACAAGCTGAGCATTGAGGGGATCCATTTGGAGCAAGTCTGGAATAGAATTTACTCAATTTCTGCATATCTTAACTCTGTCTCCAGCTTTTCCGAAACATTGCTTATCCCATGCTTTGAGCGCAAGTTTTTTGTTTTCCAGTTTATTCTTTTTTGAAGAAACATGGGATTTCCCGTGACCGGGAGCTTTCTTCACTACATCAATCAATTGGGGGTGGGATTCCCACATGCGAAAGTACTTGAATGGCTTTGGTCCAGAGCTGACAGCCGGAATAAGACGAGGATTGGGGCATGATCACTGCAGCCCGGCGTAAGATATTCAGCACAGGAAGCATGAAGCTTTTGGATCCACTCAGGATTAACTAAGGCTCGATCTAGTCTGCCGACGATGCGTCTGGCCCCACCGGATTGATTGCTCCAAGAGAGTATGTGCCCCGAGGAAGGAAGATCAGTCAGGTTCGCATTCTGCAGACAGTCATGAAATTTTTGAAAAAGGCTGGGGCTGCGGATATGTTTCTCTTTAGATCTTAGCATCTCTCGTTGAAATTCAAGCGAATCCTCCCCCCATACGAGGGGGTTTGCGTCTGATTTTAACACATACTGGCATACGGAAGTCCAAGACCTGTGAAAAGAGACGTGTAACTGCGCCCCAGCAAATTCTGGGAAGGCAGCTCTCAACTTAGAGGTTGCATTCTTTCGATTGGCATTTTGATTCTTTATACCAATATGATAATGGTGGCCTTTGACTTCGTGTTCTTCTCTAGCGACAATGATCGATAAGCACTGAAAACTCTTTTAAATTCTATCAATGATCTCCCCACCCTCTTCGCCCCGATGACCCATACTTAATCAGGATCCATTACGGAATTGGATAGAGAATAGTTGGGATATTCCACTGGGAGGGAGAGGCGGGGGTGACATCAGAAGTAGGATCGTAGAACGGATAGCAGCATCGCATTGAGAATTGACTCGTCGGATTAACCACTTAGACGGAGAGTTCCCCATATTCCATTTCATTGGCAACTGAAATTGAAGCTGAAGATAAAGAGCATTCTGCTTCCTGAGAAATTCTTTGATTCGTTCGAGCAAGCCGGAACTGGCTTCGTGACTACTGTCCCAGTAGCCTCAGTAAAGAAGAGACGTACGTTTTCACTCCTAAGCGGCCTTGGTTATCATAGGACAGAATCAATGACTGACCCTTATACCAGCTGTAATCGAACAAGACGTCTACCTGCATATCCATGGTATCAGCTGCTAGCTTGAGTAAGGATCTTCCCATGAAACCGGAGCAGGAAAAGTTTGGTGCAGGTCTCATGGTATCACTTTGGCTCGGTGAACATGTAGTGCCGCAAGTGAATTCCTACTATGTAAGGCATAGCGCTATCCTATGTTTTTTATCTAAAAGTGCCATTCGGTTAGAAATGCTATCTTGCCCACCCTCAGTAGAGTTTCGAACTGTCTCAAGGCCCCTACGATTATCCCATCTCTAAGAATCTCAGGACTTGTGAAGAGGTTACCTGACTGACTCCAGCGCTGAACTAACGAATCTCGTTTTTCATGTTCTCGAAAGTGGAGTGAACTATCTTTTCGAGCCGGAAACGGGATTCACAATCGCGTTAGTGCGATGGTTCGTTCGAGCGAGTGGATAGGCAGCGCTCAATTACGTTATTTTCGAAATTGGATATTAGTTGAGTAAGTAGTCGACTTAGACTAGGATATTGGATGGAAGTGGAGTAGTGACGAGACCCGCATGCTCTTTTGATGCGTTCCTCTCCTCTTCACGACAGATGGGATTCCCTATACTAAGCTCTCCTCTAGGAGGTCAATAGGAGCCCTCTGTGAAACCCGGGTCTAAGTAGAATAGGAAAGGAAGAATCAAACTCTTATCTTATAGGGTAGCTACGAGATCCGATCCCCTACCTGCTGTTTCAATGAGATTCGATGGAGATGACTTCCTTTCGATAGGTGCCAAGTAGATGCATAAATAGGTGGGGGGGGGAGAGATGAATAGCAATGGATAGTCGGATGGCTAGGGACGAAATAGATTGGTTCCTCAGAGCTGGTTCTGGAGACCAGGAAATATATTGTTTTGGTACTCCCGATGGGAATGGAAAGAGAGAAGATGGTGGTTCTTACCCGCTTGGATATCCAGATATGGGGTAACCTCCGTCCCTTAGCGGGTTAGCTGGTCATGGGGAACAATTGATAGCTATCAGTTGGGCCGCCCCAATTTTATTCTTTGTTTCGCCATAAAACTAAAGGTCTACCCGCTTTGAATCTGTTGGAGTAAGGGCAATAGGTCTTGGTGGGTAGGGCATGATAAAGGCATTCATTTCATCCTCGCCTGGCTCAGGGGAAATGGCTATCAGTTCTTACGAACTGCCTTTCCCATCTCTAAAGTAAAGGTAGTTGATCCGAGTGGAGGTTGCCTCCGCTGTTCTTCCTCGCCCAGTCAGTCATGTCGGGACCAGGGAAGCTTAATGGCATTGTTCCGGGGTAAGGTTATCAAGATGCAAAGTCAAGACTGACGTAGAAGAGATCGATCCCACTAGCTTGGCAGTAGGACTTGTTTCAGCTATTCACAAGGATTGCTCAATTAGAGGTAGGCGTGGTAGCATGGTTGTGAAAAAAGACTTGACTTCTGCTCCCGGAATAATAATACGAATTGCTCAAGTAGAATTGCTTTTCTCTTGCGAGAATGCCTTCCATGCCCAGCAGCAGGAAGAAGACAGCAGGTGTGTGGTATAGCTCTTCTCTGTTCGCTCCTGTCGACTCTGAGCTCATGGTGGAGGATGGGCTACTAACTAGATTAGACTAGAAGGGAGGAGAGAACACCGGGCTTAGCGCCCTTTAGAGAAGCTAAGTCCTAATCAAAGCAGCAAGGTAAGTCAATTCTTTCTTTTAGGAAGGCTCCCACGTGCCATTGATTTAGCTGAATTAGCTGTTGCCGTTGGCGCTCTTCTCTTTTCTGAAGCAACGGAGGTATGAAATTCATAAGTCACACAAGAATTGCTCAAGGTTGGAGGCAGGGCTACTGGAGAAGGGGTGCCAACAAGGTGTAATCAAGGTCAGAAAACAAAGAAATTGATCCCGAGGGTTATGCTTCCTAGTTGTAGTTTTCAGTGAAGAATTGGCAGAGGGGAAGAAGGATGAAATTGAGTGCTTCCTAAGCTAAGCACTACGCTTCCCAGAGTTCTGGCTTATAGCCGGGCGAAGCGCTTTCTTTAAAGAATCTTTCCCCCTGCAGAAAGAAGCCGAGACTTCCAAGTTTCCTCTTTAGATTATGTTTGCCAATCCATAATCAACAGTCTTATCAATGAAAGAACCAATCCACCTTTCTCAGACAGGAAGTAGTGACCTTTTCATAGGTTCCCGACTAAGAAAATCGAGTGCTGAGAATCCTGTTTAAAAAGAGAAGACCGGTGACGTCCAATTTGTAAATAAAAAAAAAAGACCTATAACGAGTCTTTTCGGCCTATTTGTTATTCGGGCAGGTGTCCTCTATTTCGCCAGGGAATTCGTCTTTCGGGCATGCCTTGTTCAGGTCTCGGAAGTCTACGCAGATCCGGATCTGACCATTTTTCTTCCTGACTGGGACGATATTCGCCAACCAGATCGGATACTGGACTTCCTCAATAAATCCTGCTGCAATGAGTTTATCGACCTCCGCAACGATTTGTCCTTGCAAGTCTGGACGAAACACCGCCTTTGGGCCTGCTTGACGGGCTTGACCGCGGGGTCAATAGAGAGGCGATGCATGGCAACTGCAGGATTGAGCCCAGGCATCTCCTTGTAGCTCCACGCAAAGCAGTCGCGGTGTTCCAAATGGAAGTCCCTGTATTGCTGCTTCTCCTCAGCTGTAAGCTGCGCACTGACAAATATAGAGCGAGGGTCCTCCTCTGTTCCAAGGTTGAGCTCGAGGAGTTCATCCACAGTCGCCTGGCCACCATCTTCCAGCTCCTTGGGTGCAGGGGCTGCATCAGCAACCTCCCCATCATGGGTAACCATTGACTGCTCCATAAAGCTTTAGAAGGATTGTGGGCCCACGACTATTTCCAAGGAGGAAGGCTGTGGCTCGATTGGAACCGTTTCCGAAGCGGTATCATGTCATCGGGTTGTAGGAGCAGTAACTCTTCATCATCGGACTCGGAAGAGTCACCAAGGAGAAGTGCAGTGTGGTTACAATGAGAGACACGAGACTTGGAGAAAGGGTCGACATAACCCAAGCCACGTGCCTCACGTGGCCCACCCAAGGCCATTTCCTCGTCGAGCTCGGTGGGGGACCTGAGCCTCTCAAACAGCCAAGGGGTAGGAGGCAGCATTCCGTTGTCTTTCACTTCCACCCCTGCCTTGCGTAGCAAGCATACAAGCCGCGGGTCCCTGACTACAAAGGAAGCTGATGAACTCTCTCCCTTCTCCTTGACTGTAAGAGGCTCAGAATGGCTCGGGGCTTTTGGGGTCTTGTAGAAGAGGATAGGTCTGCGCCCTGGCTGTAGGAGTATAAAAGGTCCTATAGATAAGTTGCTTAGATCGCTAGGTAAAGGGCTAATAGCAATCCCGGTTATTGTCCTTCCCACATAAGTTCGTTTTCATCCTTTAGGCGATCAGTTAAGCAATCAGGTGAGCAAGAAGTGCTTTTTCAAGTATCAAGTAATTGAGTAGTTATTTTAGGCAATCCTTTACATCCAACAATTGAATAAAAAAGGTAAGCCCGTCCTAAGGGCATCTTCTTTCTGTCTTCGATGCATTTCCAGCCCCGCCTAAATAAGTGCCTGTGAGGAGGGACGAAGTTATTCGACAAAGTGATGAGGGATCTGATCTTTTTTCCATCATAGCATTGATCCAGTTATCAAACCAGTTTCAGTCCTTCGCTCTGGCTCTTGGAATTTTGTTACATCCAATCAAATTTCAGTGCCAGTGAGGGAGGGATCTAGTTTCAGTTGATCCAGCAGTTGCCAACCTTTTAGTTGAAGTGAGAGTTGCCTTCAAGCCAGAGCCGCTTGGACTTTCTTTCCAACCAGTGGGAGTTGCTTCTTCCTTCCCTGGGGAGTCTGTCTCAGTCCCCCTACCAGTATTTGTAATTTGCCTCCTAGACTGAGTACTAAATCCAGTAGTTGTATCGCTTTCAGTTGGCATTGAAGTTGGCAAGGGCAATCTTTCAGGCAAGGGAAAATCAAAGTCAGGGAGCTACTTTCTGCGGACAAGGGAAAGCCAGTCTGTTTTTGTCTTTCTTTTAGGTTGAAAAAAGGGATATCAGCAGTGTAAGCAAGCGACGGTTACCCTCCAGTCCTAAGATAAGCCCCTTATTAAGCCATTAACGCGCCTTTAGATGCCTTATATGGATAGGGCCAGTAAAAGTTTTAGTTTATGCTAGTTTTGTTCCAGCCAGTGGAAAGAGTGGAAAGAAAGGTTCTATCCATTGTAGCAGTCTTTCCTAGTCCCATTGCTACTTCCCTAGAGCGAGTTGTTCGAGTCCTGTCTTAAGCCCCTTCAGCCGCCAATCCTAACCGTCAGTCCTTCTCCTTTATCCCGCCCAGTTCCTTCTGCCTTTTGGGGGTGTTTGAGTTTGCATTCCCTTTTATGTATTTCCTTTAGGAAATGGGTTCCCTTCGAGGCTATAGTTAGGTTCCGTTCCATATGGTAGGTCCATACGATCAAATGTAGTCCCTTTGGTGGGTTACCGATCCATCCGAGCCAATAGTTTCCCTAGGAGGGCTTTTTCTATGGATACGCTTTATACGGTTCCTGCCTGCCTTTGTGAATCTCTGAAGTCAAAGTCAGGGTTACATCGAGTGAGAAAGCAGCTTTTTCAAAATTCAAAGTAGGGCTTGAGGGCATTTCAAGTAATTTGATAACTTATTTCCTGTCTATATGAGTGAGTTTGAAAAAAGTCCCTTTCCCTTCCATTCAACTCTGAAGTAAGGATGTCAGCGATTCCATTGTATAATGGATTTTTTCTTGGCCAGTACTAGCCCTCTACCCATTCAGTTCCAATCAGGATGTGAGTCTTTCACTTTAACCAGTTAGAGATTGATTGATAGTCTTAAGCTCTTTTGCTAAGAAAGTCCTAAGGAAATTCGATCCAGCCAGTTTCAGTTTGACTTTTTGGGGGAATTCTGTTACATCTCGATCTTTCGCCTTGCGCCTTTTGAGTTGGAGTTGCCTTTGCTGCGGTTTGAGTGGCAGTGGAAGTTTCCTTACATCCAGCTGGAGTTATGTTTTTCCATGTGGGTGCGAGTGCCTTTGAGCTTCGTAGACGTAGCTCTTACCCTAGCTCCTCTCGCTAGCATCTTCCACCCTCTCCAACTCAGTCGCTACCTTCGGCACCCTTTCCTTGTCAGTTTCAATTACATCTGACCTCTCGGTGTCACTCCATCCAAGCTAAACGCCTTCTCTTAACAGTAAATCTCCCGTTACCTTAGTCGCCTCTCCTGGACTCCTTTATTACTTATTTATAGGATGATGAGAAAGTCTTTCTCCGGAACTAGAGTTCTGCCTTTCTTCAACAATGGAGATTCGGACTTAACCAAAGGGTTACTGTCTAAATTCGCTCCTCGGGGCCTTGTCTTTGCTCTAGCCGATTGCAACCATTTTGACGGGGGAGACGCAAAGTAGCACTTTGAAAATAGACGTTTAGGAAAGAAAACGAAAGTGCAACGAAAAAGACGGGGAATTTGCACAGTGGCACTTTCACTGATTCATCCTTTGTTAACGTAAGATCATATAAAAAAGAATTCCTCCCCTAATGAACTGGAATGCTTCCGCTTTGCTGCTCTTCTAGTTAGATCAGGACTTAGACCTACCGGTAACCGGCTTCGCGGGCCCATTTCGGTCCACACATGGCTAAGCTCCTGGTGCGGTGGCGTATCGTCAACTAACGAACTAGAATGAAGAAAGACAGAAAGTCAGATCTTTATATAGGATATTGAAACGATTCTGTTAGAATAGAGAGAAAGTCAAGGGAATTCACTCTGCTAACTGAACACGTTATTCAAGATGAAAGTAGAAGTGATTCAGTCCATGTGAGACCTATCTCAAGATAGAGGAGAGAGGGGGGGAAAGTTACTCTACCGTACCAAAGATCCTAACCCTCGGGGCGAAGAGTTCTAGCGCGCAGTGTACTAGCTAGGCTCAGGCAGTCAAGTTGTACATCGGAGGAAAGCTACTGTGGGGGGAAAGGAATTCTTTTTTAAAATCGGATGAGGGCAGTCGCTGGGCCTTCTTTCTTTGCTTTGAGGCAATCGTTAAATGCAATGCTGCTGCTCTTTTGCCTCATCCGCTACCTTCAAGTGATTTCACTGTCGATGTTCATGCGAGGGAGAGATCAAACTGTCAGCTGTGCCATTATAAGCCGTTTCCCACTTCTTGTTTGGGGAGAACAGCCAGTCAGAAGATAGAGCCTTGACTTAGGGTATATCTTTTGATTGAATCCGTGATAACTGATGTCAACATCGGGAAGTGGAGTTCGGGGGCTTGGATTTCCCTTTAATCATTTCACTACTAAGCAAAATAGGCCAACTACAGGCACTAAGGTCAATGAAGTACGTGCCGCACCATTTACATTTGACTGGTGAAAGCTGAATCTCATCTCTAGTTGTACCAACGAGGAGAGTAAATCTCAACTACGCTAAATGAGGATCGAATCGAAGCTGTAATGCCCTTCCCCTTGTGGTTTTGGAGAACATCCTATTCTCGTGATTGATTGGTCACTGGCAATTCCATCTTACTTACGACGTATCTCTGTCGATCCGTACGCACACAGAAAACAATCTCGTACAGGTGAACAAGAAAGCGATCCAACTCCTTCCATGTGGCTATCGGTAGACCATTGTGTAGGATGTCGCCCGCTCTGACTCTTTAGTATACTCTCATACGGCAAGGAAGACCTATACTATGGATTTGCCGATACCGAGCTGAGTGAATGAGCGCATGAAGGAATGCTTTCAAAAGCGGTAGAAAGATACCATGTTCGATACTCACCTAGATGGACAACCAGTCAACCTCGATTCCCTTAGCAGTGGCATTGTGAAAATGGAAAGAGGAGCTCCTACCCAGTAGCAAAAGTACTATACTAAAGCCCAATTTCCCTCAATAGCTGGACCTTGGGCAATCTACTCCTGCCTCGACAAGGTCTCAATCAGTAAGACGACGAGCTTCTTGACTAGAAAGACTACTTCCTTTGCCCTCTGAGTTCTCTCCTTCCTTTCCGGAGTGAGGGGCTGAGTCTATATGCCTTCCTTTTTCTAGTTAATAAGAAGATGCCAGTTCTCTCATTGAGAGGTACTAGGGTCCAGTTACAAGTCTTGATAAGAGGGCTTAAAAGCACCTAGCGTTCGCAGTTTCTCTGTATCGTGAAGCACCACCTCTTCGGTCTAGTGGCTAATTTTGTGAATTGGTCGAAGCGCGAAGTGAACCTCTTCAAATTCTACGAGCGCCCCCTCTCTCTATCACGCTATCATTCAGCTTCCTGACGCCTCTCTTTCCTTAAGCATCAGCCCTTCTTTTATCGAGAAGATGAAGATAGGGGTCCCGCCAGTCAGAACTCTCGATAAGACGCCTTTCTTTCCGTGCTCAGTATCCAATTTCAATGCGCTATCACTACCTCAATGCAATTAAGTATATGTATATTCAATACGAAGTCCCTTGGAGCGAAGGTTTGGATCCTTCAATCGGAATGGAGAAACTTCTGGAAGCCACGCGAATTTGTTCATTAAGGAGAGCCTTTGAGGCCCTATTTCATTGATCCGGACCCATCCCTTCGGTAAGGTAGTCCATCACTTCCCTGACCTTATTCCGATCCAGGTACAAGCACTCCATTCTGCTGCAGCAGATTGAGCCCTGGGACTGATCTTCCCGTTGGCTTTGCTACAGCAGTACTCACAGTGTAAGGTCAGCGAGTGGCATAGCGAAATTCCTTACCGAGATGACTGGACAACCTCTCGACCAGATCGTCCCAGCGGAGCGTCTTTGGAGCGACTTTTCTGTAGTGAGTGCTCTAATTGAGCGAGCCGTGGATCATAAATGATGAGCGTAGCTTCATTTAGCTGATCTCACACCGAACTATAAATATGTGAGTGGCTCTTTATGGAGACTGAGCCCAATGGCTACCACCAGAAGTGTGCTAAGTTAGTCACAGGGAAACCTCCAAGTTCTTTAGTTCTTCCGACTCTATAAACTTGGATGGCTTGGCTTGCTTGCTTGTTTAGCTTGTCCCCTCTTTTGAATGTGTACAGTTCGAGCAAGCAAATGGCTAGCAGGGTCGAGGAACCACAATGAACGGGACGACAGAAGTTACAAAAGAATATGACCAGAGACGACCATAGATATCAGCATGAGGTTTTATTTGACTGAGTATATGCACTGTGTCAATACCAATGCTTGTGTGGAACGCTACAGACGAGTTCGAAAAAGAGTGACGCCCAGCTCGAGTATACGAGAAAGTGGGCAGCATCCCAGATCCGCTAGGGCTTGAATCCAATGGGTTTGGATGTTGGTGAGGGAGCTGATCTCTGTTCTGGATGGTGGGTTCTTTCTTCGAAGTGCTACACACCACTGCCTGGGGCTTTCTCTCTCTGCTCTCATTGCCCCCTATTTGTAAAGTGCCATTCTTTCCTCAGCGCGGTCTGTGCCTTTCAGAGTTAGGGCGCTTTCTTTCTCCCAGCTCTAGTCCTTCTCCTGGCATTTCAGGTTACCTTAGATAGGGGGACGAGTTAGGAGTTAGGTGCTGTCCTTCTTTCTCGAGTTGGAGTTGGATGAGGGTCTATGTCAGCCAGTTTAAGTACTTAAAGTAGAAAGAATAGATAGCATGTTTCCCATTACCTGGCATATTTCCAGGACTCTTTTCCAGCGAGTGTAAGTTCCCTTACAGCAAGTGGGATCTATTCAGTTCCAAGCCAGTAAGAATAGGTGTGCCTACTTAGCACCCGTTACCCGGGGACAAAACTGGATTCTGTGGCGGATGGAAAAAGAATTGAATCTTCCGACCATAACAACTGATCTACATTCGAATCTCGTTAACACGATCCTGATTACTACTATTTTAAGTTGGATGCGTTGGATTCCACTGCGATCCATATTGATATATTTCAACTTTGCGTTTCATAATGCAATAAAAATTCTCGGTTGTATGTAAACCCCCCCTTCACCCCCATCCCCAAAAGTGGTAAAGAAGGGGGCTCTTTTTGGTCTCATTTTCTTTCTATCTGACAGGACAAACAAATAGGAAGGGATGGTTCTTTCATTGCATTGATAGAAGTGATACTATCAAAAGATCTCTCTATTACTAGGTTTTTTGATTTGAGAAGAGAATCGTTGGTTTGACCCACTTTCTACGTGGGAAGCTCTCCGTCTGGCTCGGCTTGGTCCCTCACCCTACAATTTCATTTCAGCTGAAGCTTCCCCGGTTTGGGGGATGAATTGATTGGATACCCGAGAACCATAATCTTTCAAAGGAACAGCTTCTACGACGATAGGCGTAAAGGCATGATTAGTTCCACAAATCTCACTGCACACTTAGAAAATATATCTTTTCATTATCAGCTGCGTGCTATCGGAGATAGATGGGAGGTTCAGTCAAAAGCATTTACCACGCACTCAACTCAATGATCAAGCAAATAAGCTTGACGAATCTCTTTCTCTTTCTATACTACAACATTACGAAATCAGGACTCGTTATGGATTCCTCGTCGATTCTTCCCCTCCTTCCTTTTCTTTTGGGCATTGCTTGGGTCGACTTAAGTAAAGACTGGCTACCTATAAAGATCCTTCGCGGAACACTTTATAAATATCTGTTCTGTGTCATTCAATAGCTACTTTTTTTCCTTTGTTCAGTCGTTCAGAATCAGAAGACTGCAACAGTCGTGACCCGTTGAGATCACAGACGGTCTCGCATTTTCATTTGGCTTGAAGGAGGAGCCTATGTAACATCGGCCGAGAGTGCCTACCCGCCGATGTAGGTGCAACGGGATAGAACTAGCTAAGCTTCTTCCTTGCTGTTGCACATCTATCTTTATATACAATGCCTCCACCTGTTTCATCTTGCCCTCGCTGGGAGACTACCTCTTTCTCTCTATCTAGATGTGGCCTCTGTATCCAGATCGAAGAGACTATTTTAGGATCGACCCCAACAACTTCGCCACTGCTGAGGTAAGGACCCCGATTTAATGGTGGACCCTGGACCGAATCAAACCCTGTCATGAATAAACCGTGTGTTACGCACAGGCCGCTTCAGAAACTGCGGGGAGAACACCTATTAGGGGATGTAAGACATAAGCGAGACGGGGGATCATCTTACTATACGATGCCACCAAAGAGGAAAATCGCAGAACTCTTAACGAAAGAATAGTTCGCTCTTTTCCTCGCGTACTGCTACCGGGGAGTTTACCACTCCTCATAGAATCTTATATAAGGAAAGGAACCCCGTTTTCGCATCGCAAGCTCCTCGCCCTTATGTTATGGGGTCTCGAAGAAACACGCTACACTCTCACTCCAAGCTACGCCTGCTGAGCAAGATGGAGGAAGGCCCTCGCTCAAGAGCGTATGTCCACGGTGATCAACAGACGGCGGACATTGACCGCTGAAAAACGGAAAGTGGCTACAGAGGAAAACTCTCCATGGTGTGACCTCTCTGCGGCTAGCACTCGACTCTGGCTCCCAACGAGGGAGCTGCTGTCGGATATCCAGATCGTACGCTAAGGTTTGATCCATTCCGTGGTAGAAAGGTAAAGAGAAGGGGCCGTCGTTGGTGGTCTCCTTTTCTCATAAATCACAAGTCACAATAAGACTGAGAAGGTTATGGTTTGTAATACCTCGACCTATGGGAAAGCTTATTCTCTCATATGGCTTGCGTGGCAGTGCTCCTTAGCTTCTCTCTCTTTAGCTGGCTTGGTTCCCGACTAGCCCGTCTCTCTCCCAAGAGCAAGAATACCGCTTGACTATCTTTAGTTTCAAAGGCAAATTTCGCTCTGTCAGGGCTACCTGGATAATAAAGAATATTCTGTGATGCGGGCGCCTGATCCAGGCGATCCTCTATATTAATTCGACCAGCCCACGCCAAGCCGGTCATTACATGATTCTCTATTTCGCCAGTGGAGGCCGGGTTGGTTAGCAGCAGAGGAAGTTATCCTTCCCCCGTTCGAGCTCCCTCCCTTAGATTTTAGATGGCCACGAAATCAATTGTCGAGAGGCTCTCCTAAAGTTGCGGTCCTCTCCTAAATGTCTTATATAGGTCTTATCCATGTTCCTACCACTAATACGAATTACTAAACTTTAGCTTACCAGCTTAGCTGGATATACGATGCGGCTTTCCAGCGCTTCCTCCAGGGGTGCGTTCCCGTTCTTGCAACCAAATCAGTAGTGAAGCCTGGCACCTTACCAAATCAATCCAGAAATGCTGTCTTGTTTCGAGTTGTAGCAGGAGCTACTGGAGCTGATGCCATTGGCCTCATGGCTCTCTATTCTTCCCTCTCTCCTTCTCAATCCATCAATGGCTTGTCTAAGCGAGGCTCCTTCCTCCTTGCTTGTTGCAGACGCCAGGCCTGAGAGCGAGACAGTTAAGGCGAGGTTAGGTTATCGCGTCATAGGGACAAGGAGAAGGCCGTGTAAGACGTTAAGAATATAGATAAGGAATATAGTCTCATCCCATAAAGCTATATAACATTATTTTTCTTTCATGCGTCTCAGTTTATTCTTTTTCTTGCGGCAGGCTTTGAAAGCAAGAACATCCTGCTTCCTGCTGTGTTCGGGATCCAGATCGGGATCGGGATAAAGAGTTGGCCGGATTGAAAGAGCGAGCGCGGGTGATCAAACTTCTTGGAAAAATCTATGCGAGGCAGACAGCTAGCTATTTTGCTTGACAAGTTCTATTAAACAATGAAGCCTATTCGCTCTATATAGCCGTAGCTTCTACCTAACATCCCTGGTCCCGGCCTCTCTCTAAGTTTTTCCTATGAGAGAGTAGAGGCGACCGTTAGGGAGGGAGTCAGGGCTTTTGACAACTCCCGGCCTTGGTTGCGACACTGCTTACTGTCTTACTCTCACTCCGGCATATATCCGGAGCCTGTCAAGCTGTGGCTGCCATTTCCTGAAATAGGAGTGCTTGATTGCTATCGGCTTGGTCAGGTGCGGTTCTTCATTATTGGAATGAAGCCTAAAGACTGAAATGAAATGGAGATCGATAGGATAGGCTCATCACGTTCTATGATGGAGATGAAGATGGTATGTTTAAGCGTTTATTCTTTTCATAAATGAAAATGCATGATCACTACCTCAGATGGTATGCCACTGTGTATTTCGACTATACCGCAGACCTGGAGAGTCTTTTATCTCCCCCGGTTCTACCTTATAGTCCCCGCCGGTCAAGTAAGGAAAACCTCCTTCTCCGGTATAGGTTGATGTTTAAGTGTTGGGGGATCAGGTGAGGACGGCGCCTCGCGTTTACGCGCTGGGTGTCGGTAGGTTCTTTAGAGGTCTATGTATTACTTAGTCACGTGCCTTAAGCAAGCATGTCAAGCTTACCAAAACCAGCAGTTGGCCTCAGAAGAAATTTGCTTTTCTTCCTCGGGACAATCTCTTCCTTCACCTGAATACTGTGATTTGACTTCCTCCGTCCCTGGAAGTAATCCACCGAAATGCTCCTGATGTCATCAAGGTTTTCCACTATATCCCCATTAGCTTTTTTTATCAAGCTGTTGTTCTTTCTATTCCTTTGGCTTGCAAGCGCAGCATGAAAGAAGGCAGTGTTGGAATCACCCCTTATGTATAGTCGCCACTTGAACTGCTAAACTGCACCAGCCAGTAGAATCAAGGTGTGGCTTCGACAAAGAAGTCAAAGAGGACACCTGCCAAGGGCGAGCACCAACCCAACCCGGCGGCACCCTGAGTGAGTGTCAACAGTCCAGCAACAACTCTCAACACGGTGGCGACTCGTTTAACAGACAAGTTAGCCCGGGCCCCACACTCAGGTCCGTAACAAAGTGTGTCACCCGGCCTCACATGCCCATCTCTTGACCACAACACTGAAGCCTGTTTTTTTCTGGCTGAAGGGCCCCTGGCCTCAACCGAATTATCCGACCGAGCTCCCTACACAAAGAAGGCACTATCGGCCCGGCATACATGAAGGTTTTGTAAATACTGTAACAGGGAACCTGAAAATCTCCCACTTGGACAATAACTTGAAGTTCTTTTTACATGAATAAAGACCCATTGCACTCCTGTGCTTGACTGCGAGGCCTCTTATACCCCAAAATCCGCATCAGCAATCATAAGTTTCGTGTATAGAAAGATGAGACTAGCCGCTCTCCACCATGCTACGAAGAAAATTGACTGTAACGTATGGTTATATGTCTCGTCTTCGCATGGAATTTCGGGTCTCTCGCTAAGGCAATCGCACTCTGATTATCACAATTATCGTCACGGGTCCGACAGCTTACTCAGCTTCAGATCACGGAGAAGTCGTCTCAACCAAACGGACTCTTTCACCCTTTGACTGGATGCCCTCAGCTCTACCTCCCGTGAGCTCGTTACGCTTAACGACTGAACTCGTTCTGTCAAAGGGCAATCGAAGCCGTTTACTGCACCAACAAATAGCTCCTCCACAAAGTGTAAACACATATCCCGTGGTAGACTGACGCTCATCTGGGTCTCCTGCCTTTAGACTAGTAGGGGCAGCATCGGTTGGGCTTGTAGGATTGAACAAGATGATGCGTCCCCACCCATAAGGCTACAGCACCTTGCCGCATACTCAGAAGATAGATGCGTTCATCAGGGGTCAGGACCGATTCCTACCGATCATATACCTTGACGAACTCGTCGCGCAGATCCTTCTTTTCTGACGGGCATCCCCTAGTCACAGGCCAAAAACAAAGTAGGGCAGCTGATTCTACTCAGTAGCCCACTACTACAGAGGGATCTGGGCTCGTAGCGCGCGAGTACGCACGTCTATCACCTTTTGAAGCTTTACTTTATGAATCCGCCAGGTCTGTTCATTGTTCTCAGTGTTGTAAGGCGGAAAGACCGAGTGAAGTTGACCCTAAAACAGGTTTATTCACAACCATCTATTCCTGCATCCTTGCCTGTCCCTGCTTCCCTTCGCCCTGGGTTGGCATATGTTAGCCCTAGCCCCATGGGAAATGTACTTTGACGGTGCCTCCCGAATGAATAGACGAAAATCAGAGTCCTCGGGTGTCGGCATTATTTTCATCACACCAGAAGGGCATCTTCTCCCGCATTCGTTCGCTCTCCTCGAACCGTGTTCCAACAAGGTTGCGGAGTATCAAGCGCTGATTATGGGAATGGAGTAGGCTCGGGAGTTGGCAATCCGAAGACTCGAAGTCAGGGGCGATTCCCTCCTTATTGTAAACAAAATTCACAATGTCTATGAAGTGAGAAAGCCCGACCTTGTACCTTATCACCGGAGGGAAAAAAGTTTGGCACATGCGTTCACGTACTTCAACATAGAACATGTGCCGAGGGGAAAGAAGGCCCGAGCCGATGCAAAGGCATGGTTAGCAGCTTCCATGACACCGTCATAGGGTTCACCCAACAATATCACACAGTCTGTGAAAGGAGAATCCTACCACCGCCAACCACTTATGAAGCTCTTGCGGAATGCAATCGACGTTCGGTTCGAATAAGGGTTGACGAAGTGGGAATTCGACGATTGGAGATATCCTTTCATCCTTTATCCAATACGGGATACTACCAGATGACCCGAACGAAAAGGTCAGTATCCGAAGACGTGCTCCGAGGTTCCATTACGATCCTCAAACGAAAACATTGTATCGTAAATCCTACGATGGAGTGCTCCTGCGGTGTCTGTCGGACCAAGATGCAGAGAAGGTTATTCAAGAGACCCATAACGGCATTTTTGGTGCTCATCAGCTCAATTTCAAGACAGAATCCGGAGATTGGGTTACTATTGGCCCTCCATGATCAAGGATTGCATCGACTATGCCCGCCGGTGCGATGCCCGCCAGTTTCATGGTGACTACATCCACCAGGCCCTAGAACCATAGCATCCAACCGTGCCATCATGGTCGTTTGAAGCCTGGGGGATGGACGTCATTGGGTCCCATCAAACCTCCCTCTCTCCCTTACGCTGTACTATCTCTCGCTGCCTGCCTTCTTTCGTTGCTGCACTCTCCTCTGCTCTACCTCGCACTGATCTTCTTCCGCAGCTCTTGCTTCCTTCACTTACTGCCTTAGAAAGGAACAAGCTTCATTTAGGCACCTACCTCCTTGCATTCTCGCTCTGCTCTTTGCTTGCTGTCTGGGAGCTCCACTCATCACCCCTATCACTCGACAACCCAACCTTTTCATTCATTACAGTAATGTTATTCCATGTCTCTGATGATTCGGCAGGAGGAAAGAGGCAAGGCTTTGACAGATCCGCTGAAGAAGGATCGGGGTTAGAACGTTTCAGAAGCTTGTCAAATTTTTACGGTTTGAAGATGGCGATGGTGACGGTGCTGAAATTGCCTGAGAAAGATAAGCCTCGGTTGAAACTTTCGCTTCTGGCAGAGACCTTGACAGGCTGAGCACTTGACCTGTTGGTGATGCAATTGGCAAGTGAACAACGAGTCTTGGTTGAAGACTCAAGCTTGTGGGCTTGGTAGAAGCAAACGAGTTGGCTATGACAGATTGGGCATGTTGTCGCTTACGACTTGGGATGGTATGGGACATTCCATCATGAGGGAATGGCTACCTTGTTTGTGTTGTCTACTCAAGGGAAGAGCGGGATACTTAGCTGAAAGGGTGGACAAGGCCGAGCGCGTTCAAACGTTGCTCCAGAGTGCCCTCCAGGTCTTCACCTAATTGTGGAAGAGGGGAGTATCAACTCTCTCTCGCGCCTTTCTTCAGCTTGCTTCTTCCTCTTCGTCCATTCGGGACGGGGCAGGCAGCCCACATACATGAAGAGAAGAAGAGTGGGGGGGTTACTTGATATTAAGGTGTCAAGGCGGTCGAAGAAGGCAACTTTTGGAAGCAACCGATGCTTTGGTCATTCAGTTGACTCCTTGATGCCAGTCTGTGCTTGCTGTCATGCTGGCAAAAGCGGGGGTTTCGGCCGGTTTTACCTACTATTGGATTTGAACCAATGACTCTCGCCGTATGAAAGCGATACTCTAACCGCTGAGTCAAGTAGGTCAAGCTGAGTCAAGTCAGAAAAAATAGAAAAAAAGAGAAAGCCAACCAAAGCGCAACCAGAGTTCTCCGCGGGGTGGAGCGCTAAGAAAGAGAAAGCCTTATCGCTATACGAAATGAAGCAGCGGCTAGCACGCTAAGATAAACTTGGAAACTCGCCTTTCTTTCTCGGTCGTCTGTCTGTCTTCATCTTGGTTTGCGGTCGTTCTCTGCTGCATTGGTGTTTTCACTACTTTTCACTTTTAGCTTGGCTTGACTTCCGCCCTAGAATCACAAGGAACAATTGATGGTTGATCTGGCAATTCAGTTAAGTAATTAGTTAGTCTATCAAGCTGTGAAACTAGGACTTAGGAAGTCTCAGGGGGGGCACCCCTTTTAGGGCAATTTAATGCCATTTGTCGCCCCACGGATGAAAAGAGAGTCGTTTTGTAATCTTATCTTATCGGTGTTCAAACTTTCTTTCTGACCAAAAAAAAGCGCTTTGATGCGTGGACCGTAAGCCATAGTCGGAGTTCAAGTTCCGTCCCTTCCAATATGAGTGTCAGACTTGCGTCACATTACCTCCTGTGCAAAAAAAAGCAGCTAACTGAGAATCCGCTTTTCCTGGACAAAGACGAAAACAAGTACTGATGTCAGGAGATGGAAGTCAGGTTGACGAGGCAGTGACGTAGGATAAGGCTCTTTGGTGAACCAGACTATGTCTATCTTATTTATCCTATGTTCTGATAGAAAAGTCTTTATTTATCTTGTGAATGGGCAAAGCCAGGTGCTTTTAGGACCTCTTCGACCCAGTACTTTTTAGCAAGGGATAGGGCTTATGGCTTGCAAGCTAACCTGCCCTCACCTATGTACAGTACGTCTTTTCTTTCTACAAAGAAAATATCAGTCTCCGGTAAGTGCGATAAGGAAGAACGTCATACAGTACGGGCTAGCGGGTCTATATTAGCTATGGTTTGATTGTCCCGCCTGCTCTCGTGCAAGTGCCTGTCCCTCGGTCAAAAAAGAAAGGGAAGAAAATCCAGTCAAGGCAGGATCGATGCTTGATTAGGTAGGGCTTGCTTTCGAGCGGGTTACTTTCTTTTTTCTTTCCCTTTCACTCGTCCTCCATTCCATCCATCTTTTGATAGCTGCCAAAGGGACTTTCAATTACAAAATCCAAAATCAATAATAAGATTGATAAGGATACTCTTCAAAGTAGCTAGACCTAAACATATCAGGGCAGGGAAAAGCACTGTATTCCGTGCCTGCCTCTGATGAATCTCCTGGCTTTGAAGTAAGGCGAAAGTTGTGCTTCACACATGCAAGTCGAATGGGAAGGAGCCCCTACTAGCTAATGCTAATATCTGCTGGTCACGGGTCGAATTAGAGTACTTCAACTTGGAAGCTGAAATCCTACCTTTGATTTCTGCGCAAATCTGGTAAAAAAGCTCCCTTGCGGCTTTATAAGATTGCTTGAAAATCCGGGCATTTCGCTCCTTCCAAGTATGATATATGGTTGCCGAAAAAGCAAGTTTCGCAATAGAGCTAATGAGACCATGCCCCGGATAATGGTTCATAACCCACTCGGCCTCATCTTGCAAGGGCAAGGGGGATCCCCTGGCTAGGAGGGTATTCAGCAAGTGCTTCCAAATCTCCTCAACATAAGGGCAACGATCGATAGTTGAAACCAGTCTAGCGGACTATAAGCTCGGTTCCGACCATTCCCGCTAAAGAAAAAGCCCCATTCCTGACGAAAGTTCACTCTTAAGGTAGTTTAGTTTGTTTGGTAGGCGGTCAGACCTAGGACATGTGGCATAGCAAAAGCCTTCGCTAAGGGCGAAGGGCTTTCTGACCATTTGAAGCAGGTGCCTAAACAGATGATTCAAGTTCAACTAATTTGAGAAATGCTACCTCAAGAGAAGGGGCCCCTGGTCCGGAAGATGCCTTATATGGATATAGTATATACTACTAATATTGTATCTATTCGCTGAGAGTCCCAATCTTCTTGAAAAACGTGATACGCGGAACCAACACATCTTGATGAGTGAATTTTCCAGTTTGAAATCCTACATTTAGTAGTCTCATTCGACAGCTAAAATTCATGCTTTATTAGTAGCATCGGGAGTTCACTTGGCTAACCTTTTTATAGTGCCCCATGTTCCTATGGTATCCCAACCCGAAATATTAAGCTTTGGCTGTGCCATTGAGAAAAGAAAGCGCACTCGATCAATTACCATGCCGTGTCGTAAGACAAAAAGTCACCCGCAGGAGCTTAAAACCAATATCTTGGGGAATGGCCCCTACTCTACGAACCAAGTCTTTCTGACGAGGCACCAGCTTTCTTTGATCCCTGAGTAGCATTTCCTTCCACTGAGGAATGGGCGGATGCTTGAACATAGGCAGATGTGGGACACAGAAAGAATAGATTCAGGTGCGAAAAGAAAAAGAGATTCTTCTCCCTAAGTAGCATTCTTGTAAGTACAGAAAGAATTCTCCTGTCTCTGAAAAGATAGAGCTAAAAGCAATCTCTGGTATAGATATTGATATTGATCCGCCTCTACGGGAGGTGGGTGGGGAATCAAGAGAAGCAAGGCCGGGCACATCATACTAAAAAGGGATTATGTCATGTCAATTTTCATCTTTATGAATGGGGCAAGAGCCCATACTTAGAGCATAATTCGTACCAAGGATTGGAAAGATCAATGAGAAAGATTCCCCAAAAGGGAGCTGAAACTCATGATAGAAGCCCACTTTCGTTAGTGAATATTCGACATGTCAAAAGATCTTTGTGCAGACCTCCCTTCTTCCTTAAGAGTCAGCATGCCGTCTTTGATCAATAGCTATCAATTACCTATAGAAAACTACCCGTCAGTTTAGCTAGGTACCCTCAATTACCTTGAAAATACCGTAATGAAAATTAGGATATTCATTTTTTACATGAGTATTTTGTAGTAGAGATCTATCCATCGATTGCCTCAACGAAAGGGTCTTTCTCTTTCTTCTAAGGTGTACCGCTCATGAGGTTTCCCGACTGGTACTAACGAAGTTGATCTCAAATCAGCGAAGTTGCACGTCAACGGGTTCCGATGAGGTTGTGAGATTTCGAACTCGGCTCGTGCGTGAGCAGCGGATCATGTCAATTTACATAGTCAATTTCTTGCGTATCCACCCTGAAAGCGAGAGCTCGAGGCGGTGGGAAAGGAGAATCAACAAGATAGGATGCTCTGTCCCAACTAACAAGAGTTTTCTGATTCCAGCTTAGAATCTTGTGCTTGACGGTGATCATTTCTGCCACGTCATGGAAGTCATTTAGTGCTTTCTGTTTCAATGGGGCAAGGCCCCTTCTGACTTTCTTTATGATATCGGGGAATTTGTTCTCTTGGTCTGGTAACTCCATAAAGGGCTGGTGGTTGGGGGTAGAGCCTGGCGCGCCAATGTCGATGAATCAAAGGTGTCTGTTTATGGTATGGAATAGGAACAGCAAGAATGGAACCGCTATCGCTTGTCCTATCATCCGCGCTGAGCTTCTTTCATTCGTCAGTATGGGTAGGTAGAGTCCTTTGCTCGTATGCTTGGCATTACTATAGTAGCACCAGTCTTCCTTTTTAGTGCACATGAAACGGAAACCCTAACAGAGACTACCCACACGGTGATTTAAACTCTTCCTTCTCTGCTTCACTGTCAATTGATTGGCGCATGAACGAAGCTGTAACGGAGCATGTACGCGACGATCAAACACGGCTTTGCCAGCTGCCTGTGATAGGAAAAATCAAACTTGATCAGATAGTTCGTGCGGGGCATTTCCCACCTCGCCTTTGATCTTTTCCTTGCCGTGTAGGTCAAGCTAGAAGAGCATCATTGGACCGACAGCTGACAAGCAAACCTTCCATTCTTATGTCTTCTCTCTTTCTCGCATTGACCGGACAAAGGTTTCGAATGAGCATCCCATGGGACAGCCATAGCTTGAACCTTCCTTCTCGCAGTCAGCTATGTAACTCAGGCAGCAAAGGTTCGAGCAGGATGGCGGTTAGTCTTCCTCGTCTCTTTCGGGTGGGCGGCGGGAATAGCTCTTCTAGCATCAGCATGGATTGACCAGAGACTGGGAGTCGTCGTCATCTTTGTCCATAGTAGTCATCCAGCCAGCAAGGGAAAGACCACTTAGCGCAGTGGAATAGGAAAGAGAGCGTCGAGCATAGCTTTCGTGTCACCAGCAATCCTTTTTCGTTTATTTTTTTGACTGAAAAAGGCTTTGTCAAGCAGGCATGATTGTCACGTCGATCGACAGTTGAGAAATCCTATCTCCGGGGCCCTCACTTTAGGGCTATCTTTCACCGTTGACAGACATGGTTTAACGTGACAGGTACGGTTCCTCAATCAATAGATGACTCAAGGTTGTTGTGGCGCTATCTGGTATGGGGAAGGAGGACAGAGCTTTCGATTAAACATTTGTGTGGGTGACGCTTGGGAATTGCCCTGTCTTTCTCATCTCGATCTGGGTAAGGCTTCGCTTCGCTATTCATATGGGTGGGTGGTGGGGTCTAGCTCCGCTTTCTAAAGGCCTCTTGTCTTAGCTCCACCAGCTGGAAAAACAATTCATGTACATCAACAAAGGTCTAAAAGTGTCGTTGTAGGCACATCCCTTCCTTCTCATTTGGCTTAGGGGATGCCCAAAGCTAGCCTCACTCTCATATCTCTTTACCAAAGCAGCTTAAGCTGACCTCTTTCGCCCAGTTCCTCGAGAATAACAATCATCCTTTGACTTGAATGCCGAAACCCGTCACTTTGAAAGCAAGGAAGAAGTCAGAAAGGAGCTTTTCACTCGCGAAAGAAGTAAGCACTCGGGCAAGAGCACGGCTGGCTGGCTCCCAGGTCAGATGAAGGGTCTTCCCCATAAGGAGAGATTAGTACTGGAAGGTGAAGATGAAGGAAGGGCTGAAACAAAGCAAAAAGGGGGTAAAGAAATATGAGCAATCCGCGGGAATAGCAAACCCCTATCTCTTAAAAAGAAGAGGATAGATAGGTCCACGAGTTGAGACAGAGAAGTTCTGACTAATCAAGTAGGAGTTTACCCACGAGAGTCAGAGGCAGCATCATCTAAGGGGTATAGAATAAATTAAGAAGCACTATGCCCTGAAGCGAGAGGACAGGAACGAAGGGAATCAATGTGTTCCAATTTCTGGAGTAAGGACAGCAGCTGAGAAGGGACAAAAAAAAAAAAGCGTTGACGAAAGGTACGACCAGATCATGCGAAGAGCTCTTCGCCCTATTGATTAGGAATCTCGACCAGAAACCACCAGGCCATGTCTCCCGATAAAAGATGATCCCCACAATAGATGTCAGGCCTTGGCTTCATAAAAGAAGATTGGATCCGCACTAGAGGATAAGAACACAGATAGGCTGACTAAGAAGATCTGCAAATAGTCTGACCTGAAAATAAGAGTTATTCAAAGGAATACCTGAAGAAAAGAATAAACACATGGCACAGCTGGGTGCTAGAATAGTAGTCGATAGAAGTTCGTCTCACTTTTTTCATCAAAAATAACCACTGCTTAACAACATTAGATCGTAGAAGATAAGCAAGCGGGTTCGGGTAGTTAGTCCTATTTTAAGGTAAGAAGTTCGGGTAGTAAGGGGCAGGTTTATATAGGGGGCTAAATTTTATAAAAACATATGGTCTTGCTCATTTCCCATCAAGGAATGGAGATTGGGTTGGTGTTGGAAGGGATGAGGGTCTCTCTCTTTCTTGGCCAGCAAGCAGAAAAAGGACTGAGGTCTTGGGGCGCGCTAGCGCGCGTACTCAGATTCTGACCATCAAAATCCGCCACTCACTCGTTGGTTGGTCTTCCATTCTGTTATCTTAGACTATGCCTTCGTCAATTCCATTCTTCGTCTCCCGTTTCGCAGTCTGATTGCTGGCCCAACCCAACATGCATTTGTGAGTGCCGTGCCAGGGCGATAGGCGCTCCGCAGTCACGCATGATCGCTTCAGCCTTTCTTGGCTATGTAAATTGAGGGCCGGAATAAGTGCCAGATCCTCAACAAAATGGATTAAGGTGGGCTTCGGATTTGGAAAAATTTTCTCTTTCTTTTTTATTTTTCTCATCAAGTTCTTGTTTGATCTGCCGCTGTTATCACAATATTCCTCCTTTTGGGGTTAATGCTCTCAATGGTGAATCGATCATTCGCTATCTTTTTTTTAAAGAGAGGACTGAATGGAAGAAAAGTAATGAAACCTGCGATGGCTACTGAATAACCTCCTTTTACTTTGTTAAAAATAAACCCTTTTACCTTTACCTTTTTCTTCGTTCGCCAAATCTTCTTCAGTTCTATCCAAGCTCGTTTTTGTCTGAATCTTCGTGGAAGAAGAAGCGGTTCACCAGCCGCTACATCCAGGGATCCCACCAAATCATTAAACCTGGCGGCTGCTCGCTCTTTGATCAGTGATTCACCGGCCACTAGATCGATGAAGAATCTCTCAACAATCCGCTTTTTGATCAGTGATTCACCAGCCACTACATTCAGGGATCCCACCTTATTCTCAAACCTGGTGGCTCGGTTGATTGGCACTCCTGTAGGCTCATCTTGCATACAAATTTTTTTGGTACCAGGTCCTGCATCCACCAAAAACATTTCTTCCCTAAAGTGTAAGCGTAAAACTGAAGATTGTGAGGCCTTTCCACTACATAATAATAAACTGGAATTAGATCTTGGAAATGATCGACTCCAATAGATGCTCATCATAAGCTTTTATTTTTCCTCCTATTCCTATTGATCAGAAGCATCCAGCAGGAATCGAACCTACTTGCCCAGGTTGGGCGCTTAAACCATTCAGCCATGGATGCCGAGTGAACTAGGTTTTTTTTTTGTATTCCTTCTCGAGCTTCTATTTCTTCCGTTAAGGGAGATTCGGGAAAAGATGGAATAGGAAGACGTGTTTCCAGAACGAACAAGATACGGGTGGAGAAGGGGAAGTTAGCAAAGTTAGACAAGATTGGAATGGGCATAGGAACATGTATTGATGTACCAGATCGGCTAATGCTCCCAGATTGATGCGATGTATTCCACCAGTTGACTGGAGACTTGATTATTGGTATATCGATCGGTCCAGCACGGATTGAAATAGGAGCCGGTTCGACAGGAAGCTTTTGAAAACGCAGTGCACCCAGGTAAATAAGGAACAAGATGAATACAGAAGTTAAACGAGCATCCCACACCCGAAAGGTACCCCACATAGGCCTTCCCCGAAACCCCCCAGTTACTAAGGTAAACAAAGTAGAAAAAGCACCAATTTCTGTACCGGTTCCGGAAGAGCGAAGAAAGAGGGGATGCTTTGTTAATGGGAACAAGGAACTGTTAATAGCCGTTGCGATATAAATAACTATACTCATCCGAGCCGCAGGAACATGTACATACAGAATACGAGAATTTCCACCTTGTTGAAGATCTGGTGGTGCTACCCGAAGACTTAAATGAATAGCCATCGCTGTTAAGAACAACCGAGATCCAATGAGAATTTGCGCGTAGCTTTTTGTCTTTGACATAAAAAATGAAGGTTGTAATAACGAAACAGACATTTGAGAATTTTGTCCTTGCCTTGCCAGTGGAACAAGAAAGACTATATAGATTTTGATATTCAATACACAATCAAAGGATTTAGCATGCTTTCCATAGAATGACGGAGCTTAGTTTTCGCTCTCCCCCTACTAAAATCCGGAGAAGAACTCCTTCACTAGGGAATTGAAATAGAAGGAAGATTCCTCTGCTCCGCTTACATCTTTTAAAAGTTTAAGCAAGTACTCTATTTCGACTTGGTCCACAGAAATTGAGTAAGCCTCCTCAGGCCCGAACTCGGCCTCAAACTCCTCTCTCCTTTTTTCCAAGAAAGAGAGGATTGCTTCCTCTGGACTGCTAACTACGCAGTTCTCCAGCATATGGGGATGACGCAGTACTAAGTCTTTTAGGATCTTAGTACAGCTTTCCCTCAGTTCCCTTTTCTGGAGATCCAGGCTCTCGCAATCCAGCAGAGTGTTATATTCGCCCTGGGTGGAAGCTGAAGAAAGAGTATCCCTGACCTCTTGCCAGTTGCCCTCTTTTTGAAGAAGAAAACTGGATTGGCCATCCTCCATCCGTTCCTCCATACGGAGGATTCGGTTTTGCAAGGAGCTTTCCAAACTGCGATTCCTAGATAAATAATTGGGTTCCCTAGGCGGCTCCGGAGCAGCCTGAGCTTCCCCCTCTTGGGGATCGGGTACCTGCTCTAAAGCAGCCCCAATAAAAGGGGCAACCATGTCCCATAACTCTGAAAACATAATTACTTTTACATAATATTTTTTTGAATAAGCACTGTGAACTATCCCCTCAAAAAGGGAGAGTTGATCGAACCGAAACCCACGTAAATAAAGTAGGACTAAAGACGCATAGGAGTAAATGAGCTTCTCCTCTGCGGTATTTCCATTTTGATTCTTTATTGGTGTTTTGGCTCGCAATAAGGCTAGGGTCCTGATCGAGCAAGACGGAGTCCTATCTATCTACCTCTCCAGACACAATATCTTGAGTACCTATGATGGTGACTACATCTGCTGGCATGTGATGTTTGGACATAGAATCGAGTCCTTGTGAATGGGCAAAGCCAGGTGCTCTTATTTTACGACGGTAGGGACGATTGCTTCCATTACTGACAAGAAAGACACCAAATTCTCCTTTAGGAGCTTCAACTGCGGTATAGGTTTCAGGAGCTGGTACGGAAAAACCTTCTGTATAAGGTTCGAAATGGTGAATTGAGGTAGAGTAGACCGATGATCCGGTAGTTATTTGGCCGGCTATGGAAAGAAAAAGCTAGCATCTGCTCCCCCTAAACTATAACCGGTCCCATCTCTCTCCAAACCTAACGTGGTAGTTTCCCATCATAGGGCTTTCTATCTATAGATTGAGCCATTACCCACCAAGGATCCCATTCGTTCAGAACTCACTCAGTTGACTGCTTCTATAGATAAGGC